ATAGGTTTTGCCATATTGTATCATCTCATAAATATAAATCAGAGATATATGGATATATCCATTTCATGTCAAAACAGATCCTTATTTTTTTTTTAATATTTGTACATCTGTACATCGGGTCCTTTCGATTTCGAGAGTCTTTTTGTTTTAGAAAGATTATCCTTGTCTTTGTTTATGTCTCGGGTTGGAACAAATTACTATAATTCGTCCCCGTCTACGGATCAATCGACATTTTTCACAAATTTTACGAACAGAGGCCCTTATTTTCATATTTGTCATTCCTTTTCTTAATTCCGAATCTACTTATTGGAAGAAAATAAGTTTCTTGAAATTTTTAACTTCGAATTGTATCTCCCCGAAAGAATGTTTAAATTGAAAAAACTACCCAATCCTTCGAGTCTTTGCTTTGGAATCTATAAATTATACGTCCTTTGTTTGAATCATAAGGACTTACCTCAATTTTTATTCTATTTCCTGGTAGTATACGTATAAAACTACGTCGAATCCTTCCCGAAAAAAAAAACAGAATCATATTTTAATTATCTAAAGGAACCCGGAACATACATACCATTGGGAAGTGGTTCAGTAATTAGACCCTGATGAATCCATTTTTGTTCTTTCATTCCAGGTAAAACTGCCTTGAAGTATCAACTAATGTAAGAGGGATAATATTAGAAACCCGCCCTTTCTCTTTTTTTTCACAAATATGAAAGTTCCGCATATAATTCGGCTATTAGAAAGATTACCATATATAACACAAAATTTCTCCGCCGATTCCTTCTATTCTAGCCTCTCGGTCTGTCATTATACCTCGAGAAGTAGAAAGAATTACAATCCCCATTCCGCCTAAAATTCTAGGAATTCGTTGATAGTTAGAATATATTCGTAGACCGGGTCTACTGATCCGTTTTAAATTTAAAAGAGTTCTATACGGTCCCTTACTATTCCTTCTATGTCGTAGGGTTAAAACCAAAAAATATTTATTGTTTTCCTGATGTTTTCTCACATTTTCAATAAAACCTTCTCGTAAAATAATTTTAACAATATTTTCAGTGATGTTAGTAGATGGTATTCGAACTGTTCTTTTTTTATTCGTGTTAGCATTTCGTATAGAGGTTATTATGTCAGCAATAGTGTCTTTACTCATGATAAACTAAGATTATTGTTGCCCCCGAATTTCAATATAATCAACATGCTCTTTTTCTTTTTTTATTTTACTTCTGAATTATTAAATGTTTATGAATTATTAAAGGTATATACGTGATATACAAACAATCTACTAATTAATCGATTTCATTCAAATACTATAACTATATCAGGGTCTTCCCTTATAATACTTCAGGTGCTAATGAAACTATTTTAGTGAAATTTAACTGTCTTAATTCGCGGGCGATCGCGCCAAAAATTCGGGTTCCTTTTGGATTTCCTTCGTGATCAATAACAACTGCAGCATTGTCATCATATCGTATTATCATACCGTTGTCACGTTTGAGTTCTTTACAAGTACGTACAATTACAGCTCGGATCACTTCTGATCTTTCTAGAGGTGTATTTGGTATTGCTTCCTTGATTACAGCAACAATAATGTCACCAATATGAGCATATCGTCGATTACTAGCTCCTATGATTCGAATACACATCAATTCTCGGGCCCCGCTGTTATCCGCTACATTCAAATGGGTTTGAGGTTGAATCATATCATTTTTTTATCGGTTTTTTCTTTTTCAATGCAAGGGGCGAAAAAAAAAAAAAAAAAAGAAATATTGTTTGTTCAAAAGAAAAAAATAAACCTGCAATTGTTTTTTTTCATCCACAAAACCTCTTTCCTTTGGTTCTACATTCCTATCCCGAAAGAATGAATTGAGTTCGTATAGGCATTTTGGATGCCGCTATTGAAATAGCCCTTCTGGCTATATTTTCTGCTACTCCGCTCATTTCATAAAGTATTCTACCGGGTTTAACGACAGCTACCCAATATTCGGGAGATCCTTTCCCCGAACCCATACGTGTTTCTGTAGGTCTTACTGTAACTGGTTTGTCTGGAAATATACGTACCCATATTTTTCCACCGCGGCGTGCATTTCGTGTCATTGCTCGCCGCCCTGCTTCTATTTGTCTAGATGTGATCCAAGCGGGTTCAAGCGCTTGAAGAGCGTATCTACCGAAGCAAATATGATTACCTCGATAAGATATTCCTTTCATTCTTCCTCTATGTTGTTTACGGAATCTGGTTCTTTTGGGGTTATAGTTGATGGTTGTTTATCAATTCCATCCATCTCTACTACAGAACCGGACATGAGAGTTTCTTCTCATCCAGCTCCTCGCGAATTAAATGATTAAAAAATAATATGCATGGTGAATAATATATGTAATCGTGTGATTCTTTGAAATTTCATCTAATCTATTTATTAGATTATTAGAATTTTTTTTTTTTATATTTTGATATATAATTAAACAGGTATTCTATTTATAGATAATGGCATTTTAGTATAACGTTATAATGAATCTTTATTTTGCCTTTTATTATCATATCGAATCGACTAAAATTTATAAAAAAAAATTCGCGGGCGAATATTTACTCTTTCAACATTCAGTTGTAAGATTAGTCTATGACATGACTTCTCAGAATAACTGAATCAGTTTCTGGTTCCTTCCGCCATCCTACCCAATGAATCATTAGGATTCGTTTTCAATAGAATCTTATGCATTCACAGGTTCTGTCGTTCCCACCACTTCTCGATTAATGGTTAGGTCTGAATTCTACAACGGAGCCCCTAATGAAAAATGAAATTTGTTCTTGAGTCAACCTTCTCAGTCTTTATTGGCTCGGGGCTCTTTATTTTTTGTTCTATGCACGTATTTGTATAATTGTGGATCAATCAGTATTAATGCTTTATTACATTCCCTTTTATGAGATGACTCATAGACCTTACATGTTGGAATAATATATCATTGATATTCTTTTTCTATCTTTCTCTCACCTTTCCATTTATCTGTATACTTTTATTGCTTTACAACTCATAATCAGATTGGTTTTTCTTTTTTGTTTATGCAAAAAAGATTTCAGTTGCTACAATGATATGGCTCATATATCTTGACTGGTTCTTTATATCCAGATAATGCGAAGCGATGAGTTGGTTATTAGTTCTATCAGTTCTATAGTTATTAGTTCGTACTATGGGCCGGTCCATTTTTTTGAATCCCAATCCTAAAAAAACCAACGAGTCACACACTAAGCATAGCAATTATATCAAATGATTAATCTAATTTTTATTCAACCTTATAAAATTAAAATTGTTCATTTTTTTGATTTAACATAAAAAGAATGAAAGAGTTTGCTATTTTTTGTTTTATCACCAGATAGAACTAAATACAAGTCAAGTAAGTGCTTATTATTCCTCGTCTACAAATATCCAAATTTTTATACCTAATACCCCATAGATAGTTCGAACTGCATAGGAACAATAATCAATTTTAGCTCGAATGGTTTGTAGAGGAACCCTACCTTCTCTGATCCATTCGACACGTGCAATTTCTTTTCCGTCGATACGACCCGCAATTTGTACTTGAATTCCTTTTGTACCTGCCTGTTCAGTTAATTCAATAGCTTTTTTCATTGCTTTGCGAAATGAAACTCTATTCTTTAATTGTCCGGCTATAAATTCTGCAAGAATATTGGGGTGTCCATAAGGATTTGCTATTCTTGTAATAGCAATGTTAAGTTTTCGGTTTACACAATTGAGTTCTTTTTGTACATTCAGCTGTAATTCTTCGATTCTTCGAGCCTTGTCTTCTATTAATAACTTGGGGAATCCCATATAGATTATGACCTGAATCAAATCGATTCTTTTTTTAATCTCTATACGTGCAATTCCCTCGACACTAGAAGATATTTTCATATTTTTTTGTACATAATTTTTGATACAATCTCGTATCTTTTGATCTTCTTGTAGATCCTCGGAATAATTTTTTGGTTGTGCAAACCAAAGAGAATGATGACCTTGGGTTGCACCAAGCCTGAAACCAAGTGGATTTATTTTTTGTCCCATAATCCCCCACTACTATATATATGGTGAAACGTCATATCTGTGTGTATTTTTTTTTTATCCATTCGGTTTTTTTTAAGCATAACATAATATAGCGTATTTTTTTTTTAATTAAAAAAATATAAATTTATTCTGTTTATTATTCATACCCCTGAGCTCGACTTGTTTCCAGATTAAAGTTTTATCTATTTCTGCCTGTTCATCTACAGATATATCTTTCAATACAATAGTTATATGACAGGTGGATCTTTTTATCGGATAACTCCGTCCTCGAGCTCGCGGTTTTAATTTTTTCACAGTCGTGCCCTCGTTGACTTCCGCTTTACTAATGATTAAACTTGTTTCGTTGAAATTCTTATTGTGTTTAGCATTTGCTGCTGCAGAATAAACCAATCTTAAAATGGGATAACATGCTCGATAAGGCATGAGTTCTAGTATCATAAGTGTTTCTTCATAGGAACGCCCACGAATTTGATCAATAACTCTTCTCGCTTTGTGAGCAGACATACATATATGTCGGCCTAAAGCGTATACTTCTGTATATTTGTTCGCCCTTTTCTCCTTTATCATAACCATATCACCTCACATTAATGAACGATAACCATCTATATTAATTTTTAGTATTTTAAAATTATTAACGACGAGATCTATTATCATTTTTCGCATGACCCCGGAAATTTAGAGTAGGTGCAAATTCTCCCAATTTATGTCCTACCATGCGATCCGTTATATAAATAGGCAAATGCTCCTTTCCATTATGGATAGCAATAGTATGCCCGATCATTGTAGGTATAATGGTAGACGCTCGGGACCAAGTTACTATTATTTCTTTTTCTGCTTTTGTGTTAAGTGTATTTATTTTTCTTAATAAATGATTCGCTACAAAAGGATTTTTTTTTAGTGAACGTGTCACAATTAATTACTCCTATTTTTTTTGTTTTTATTTATTTTTTG